CAGCTCCATTCAATATTTCTTGGCCCACTATTGGCCAAACCACCTGGGCACTCGGTCCAATGTGAGTAGGATCGCTTAGCCATGCTTCATAATTTGAAAAACGAGCACCGTGGAAATACATGCCACTAATCCAAAGAAAGATGATGGAGAGTTGACCGAAATGGGCACTAAATATTTTTCGAGATATCTCTTCCAAATCACTGGTATGGCTATCGAAATCGTGAGCATCAGCATGTAAGTTCCAGATCCAAGTAGTAGTATCTGGGCCCTTAGCTATTGTTCTTGAAAAATGGCCAGGTCTGGCCCATTCCTCGAAAGAAGTTTTGATGGGATCCCTATCTACCAAAATTTTAACTTCTGGTTCCGGCGAACGAATAATCATTGAGTCCTCCTCTTTCCGTACAACACATAACATATAACGAGACTTGCCAACAGTTATGATCGATATTTCGAATTCGTTTATTTTAATTTACCTTCGATCTACATTTATCTATTTTTTCTTTAGTTATTCACTAGACCAATTATGATCTGGAAGTGTATTCAGGGCAAGTGTTCGAATATATTATGACATAGCTATATGGCGCCTAACGGACCCATTTCCTTTTTAATATTAGAAAACCCCTTCTTTTCGGATTGATGCAAAAACTTTTTTTTTGTTTGTTCAATCTAATGTATTCATATCTCAATTAGAAGCTCTACTATATGGAGCTATTTCATGTTTTACATAGAACATATTACTATTACTTTACTTCTATTTAATTAGAATTAATATTTTTTTGTTGAAATATTAATTCTAATTAAATAAATAGGAAATTTTCTATTTAAATTCTTAACTATACTATTACTTACTAATGATCTTAGATTAGAATTAGAAGGGATGTAATCAAATTCTTTGATTGGCCCTTCGCAGAAGAATGATCTATTTTATTCGTTATATTCTGTTTTTCTTTGCCTCTTTGACTGTATGGGAAAGGGATCAAAAGCATTCTTTTTTTTTCGATTTTTATTCGAAACGCCTCGTGATCTTCAACCAATTCTGCGCTTCAATATAATTACCTGGAGTAAGCGCTATCGCTTGTTTCCAATATTCAGCGGCTTGATTGAACCAAGCTTCCGCAATTTCAGAATCTCCCTGCCGAATGGCCTGTTCTCCCCGGTCGAAATAGGTAAATTAATTCCTTCCCTTAGAACCGTACTTGAGAGTTTCACCTCATACGGCTCGTCGGTCAACTGTCCCATTTTCATTTTTATCTACCATCTATAAATAACTAAAATGAAATGTGATTTCTCAGAGATCGATCCCACTTTTTATTGGGTTAACCAAAAAATAATACGTTCCATAAGTTTCAAACTTTTATTTTTATTTTGATCATAAGTTTTATCTTTTCTCCCACCCTCAATAAAGTATAAAGTAGAGGCATCTCTCTTTATAATTTTAAGAAAGGTACCTATCTCGGTTTCACATATAAATTTATATAGAATTCTTGAAAAAGACTTTCCTTCAGAAATACTTACTATCTTTCTTTGGGATCAGATCCTACGCCGCTGCTCAATACCCTTAGTGGATTGACTTTATTACATAAGTCGATTCCTAACCATTATCTCATAGCATGACATAAGTAAGCAGTTTTTCTTCTATATTAATTATTATTAATTTAATGAATATATATATTAAATTAATATTAATATAATTTATAATTAGATTAGCTAAAAACTTACTAATTTATCTTTATGGCGCTTTGTCTATCAATTAGATCCTTTACCGCTATCCATAGAATAAAGTATATAGGCATATCTATGTCTTCATAATTCAATTTCTATGAAATTTTTTTCTTTGCTACAGCTGATAAAAATCGTTTTTTGGACGATACATATGTAGAAAGCCTATAATTTGTTTCTAGTATTTACTATCTGATTTGCTTTTTACTTTTTTTTCTATAGTGGAGATAGTCGCACGTAATGACAGATCACGGCCATATTATTAAAAGCTTGTGGTAAAAATGGGTTTCGTTCGAGTGCTCGAAAATTATATTCCAAAGCTTTTGTATGTTCCCCATTACTTGTGTGGATAAGGCCTGTATTATAGAGTATATAACTTCGATCATAGGGATCAATTTCGAGTCGCATAGCTTCATAATAATTTTGTAAAGCTTCCGCATAATTTCCTTCGGATTGCGCTGACATCCGTTACGGTCTTCATTATTCGATAAATATCCGTTCCAGAACCATACGTGAGATTTTTATCTCATACGGCTCCTCCTTTATGTGCATAATGAGAAATAATACAGGGAATAAAAAAAAACGATTGAAATATTCTCATTATAAACCGAGCGGGGCTAATGTTTTTACAATAAATTTCTAGCCAACCTTCCTGCAGGGGACCCTTTCTTAACATTAAGCGTATTGATAATTTATACTAGATCTAAATAAAAATGAAAGGGTAACCCCAACAATTTCTTTGTCCTCAACGCCTCCTACCAAATTTCGCGGAATTAGTCAC